ACGTACTTGATATCGATAAATCTGCGAATCTAGAAATTCATTTCGGCCAATTGAACCTTCTCGAACTGTTTCTTTTTAAGAACCAAAAAGATTTGTGCCAAAATAACAGATGCCAAGAAGAACAAAAGTCCTTGGACACGTAATGGATCTTGAAGTACTATTTCTGCATCTCCCTGACCAAATCCGCCTACATTAGGATTACTCGTTAATGGTTGATCAAATTTGATAGATTCGCCCTCGGAAACAAGAAGTTCTGGTCCGGGAGGGATAATATCAACCACTTGACGTCCCTCTGACGCATCCGTTATGGTTATCTCATACCCCCCTTTTTCTTTTCGTATGATTTTGCTTACTATACCTGCTGCTGTAGCATTATAAACTGTATTGTTACTCTTGTTGCCGTCGGGATAAATCTGACCCCTTCCCCTGTTCCCGCCTACGTATATAGGATATTTTAAGAAGTGAACATCCTTCTTAGTAGCAGGGTCCGGGGAAAGAATAGGGAAGGTTATTTCACTATATTTTTTACCAGGGACAGGGCCTACCACAAGAATATTTGTTTTATTGGGGCGATAGCTCTGAAAAGACAAATTGCCAATCTTTTCTTTCATCTCAGGAGAAATACGATCGGGAGGGGCTAATTCAAACCCCTCCGGTAAAATAAGAACAGCCCCGACGTTCAACCCCCCTTTTTTACCATTAGCAAGAACCTGTTTCAGTTGCATATCATAAGGAATTCGAACAACCGCTTCAAATACAGTATCAGGAAGTACCGCTTGTGGAACCTCAATTTCCACGGGCTTATTAGCTAAATGGCAATTGGCACATACAATACGCCCAGTCGCTTCTCGTGGATTTTCATAACCCTGCTGTGCAAAAATGGGATATGCACTTGAAATGGACGTCCGAGTTAAGATATATATCATGAGCGATACGGAAATAGATCGAGTAATCTGTTTCTTTAGCCAAGAAAAAGCATTTCTAGTTTGCATGGTCCAATCATTGATCGCGAAAATTTCTACAATAAATTGGGTAGGTCGCTAGTATAGTTCCCTAGCCACGATTCTGCTATTTGCTGGAATAATCTAGGATGAATCTTCCCGATGGTTAGAAATAGGAAGAGTAAATATGATTTTCAATACTTTGCTTATGTACAACTACAAAGTACCAAGCATTCTAATTGGATTAGATTAATATCAATGGATCTTTTATCATTCAGTTATTGAATCATAAATCAGTAAAATTGACGGAGACAGACTAGTTAAATAACGGAAAAGCCAATATTTAAAACATGTATCAAAAATTACTGGAAGGATGCAAACAAGAATAGTTATAGTTTGCTCATTCGCAACAACTCCAACCTCGTTATAGATAGAGCGTATAGCGAATTCCCAACCTGGGGGTGAATGATATCCGAGAAAAAACTCAGTTACTAGAAGAAGACACAAAGCTTTTGCTGTGTCACTTAAGTTATATAGGAATTCCTGAGCCCAAGAGTTAAGAATAACAAGTTTTTCCTTACCCAAAATTGAATACCCGCTTAGAATACCAAACCAGATGATATTTGTTGAGAAGTGAAAAATCGTATCCATACGATTCTCATTTTGTATCGTGATTAATTGGATCGTTTCTTTATGGATTCCTATCCCAAACTCTTCGAGATGTGTTTCCGAGTATTCCTTGATCATTTCGTCCAAGAAGAGGAGTTCCTCTAATTCTCTGAATTTTTCTAGAAGACTCTTTTCTTGAATATTATTCAAGACAATTTGGGATTGCCCAGTATTCCACCAATTAGTAACCCAAGATTCCAGACATTTATTAACTGAGAAAGAAATCCACCAGGGCAAAAATACTATAGATGCAAGATAGAAAAGAGGAGTGAATGCTTTCTTTTTTGCCATTTTTTCGTCTGTAAATTGTTAATCAACCCATTCGTACACTCTATGCGATCGAATATTTCTTACACACATGAGTTTTATACAAGGTATCGAACTTATGAATCTATTTTCTTTGTGATTTTGTGGTTAGTCTTTGAATCTAGAAAGAATACAGAAATAGGCTAAGAATTCACTTCGAATGAAGAAATTTAGAATATTGTTTCCTGATATCTCAATTGGTCAAATTAAAAATAAAGTGTATCCTTTCGATGAATGATCGAAAGAACCACTTTAAGTAATGAATATTATTCAGATTTTGAGACGAAAGAACTCCTTTGCTATCAAAATATCCAATATTTCGAAAAAATTTCACTGATTACCCATAGTCAGGAATAGAATAATTGAGGGAAAGATATTAGGATGATCAAAAAAAAATGACTGGCAAAGGATAAATTGGCTAGTTCTCAGTATTTAATTAAGAAATCCAATTGTTGGTCATTAAAGAATACAAAAGAAAGAATTTCAAATTTACAAGATACGATCTATCTGGATCTAAAGTGTCAATTCCAACAAATATTGAACTAAAAAAAATTCTTGCTTTCGAAATGGTTTGCCGTCTGAGATGAATCTATTATTTCGATTTGTTATTTGTTATTGAATTGCGTGCGCATAAAGACCATAAAACGCATAAAGACCATAAAAAGAGTTTCGTTTTATGGTTCTTTCATATACGTTTTCTTTAATTGAATGAACGTTCTGATTCTCAATTTATCAAAATACTTCAATTGGTACACGCAAGAAATAGGCTAATTCAGCAGCCTTTTGTTCAATTTCTCGTGGAGTCAAATTCTCATCAGTACGGGTCAAGGGAATGGACCCCTGGCCTCGGATGTCCATATAAAGAACACGACGAGCATAAATACCCTCTTTAACTTCTATTCTAACGGACTGAATATCTTTTATAAGGAATCGGAGGAATATGCGACGATTTTTTCCCGGAAATCCCCAACGAAAAATACAGACTATTCCTTCCTTTCTATCGAATCGATCATAACCACTACCTACATTCCAGGAAATTGTGCACCACAAATAAGAGCTAATAAAGAGACCCGCAATTCCGTAGAAAGACATCACGATTCCTTGTGGAAAAAAAATGATTTGCTGAGGCGGAAAAAAAGATAGCAAATTTCTACCAAGATAACTGGAAGTTCCAACTAATAAGAAGCCTAATGAACCTAAAAAAAGGATCAAGGCCCAGCAGAAATTACTTATTTTTCGAGACCCCGTTATAAGTTCTATCCATATATCGTCTGATCGCCAAGTCATACTTTACTCGATTGCATTTTATTGGAATTGAGATAATACCCCAGAGAAATTTGACTTTACTTTTTTGTTTCCGAAGTAACTCTCATCAACTAGCACTAGTTTGAGGTGAACTAGCACTAGTTTGATGTCAACCTTTAGGAGTAATTCATCAAATTGGTTAAATCTAAAATAATAACATACTCTTTATTTAATACGATCCCACTATACATATCGATATACATATAGATTCACCGACTACATTTCAGCCATCCAGAGATCCTGATCTATTTGAAAATTGCTAGAATTGATATATCCATATATCATGTTTCTGCGGGCATAAGAGTTTTTTCCTTTATGTTCGGTGGAAATCACATGTTATACTATATTCCAATAAATAGATATCCGTGTTATGATACAAGTCCACGTTTTCAAAAAAAAAATGGATGAGATTGGGTCCCGGCGGATCTAAACAATCTTGTTTTTTTGAACATGAAGAAATAAAGAAGCCATTGCAATTGCCGGAAAGACTAGGCCTACTAACGGCACAAAAATAGATGGAAGGTTCAAATTTGTCATAGAAGGGGTACCTCGATTTACTATTTGTATCTGTTATTATGTTATTATATAAATAAAGATATCTTGTAATAATTATAATTAAATTAAGAATTTGAATTCTAATTAGATAATATTTATTATTAATAGAATTTGAAGAATTTAAAATTCTTAGTATAGATCGAAGTATCGATATATCTAAATCTAACTGAGTACGTATAATAAGAATAAGTGCAAAGAATGTAGAACTGTAGAACTAAATAAATGGACTTATTCATCTCCTCCATGAGAAAGATATGTATGATAATGATAATAAACTTTATTATTTTTCTGCATTTCTTTGTCTTTTGTTCTTGTCTTCTAATTTTATAAAAATAGATAAAGAGTTTTTTACCGATTATCGAAGGATTCGTTCGAATCCGACCCAACATGGATTTTTAGCTAAAATGGTTTTTCGGTAGATAGAGAAAGATACAAAACTCTATTATCTATATTGAAATTTCAAATTATATACCTAAGACAAGACCAAATTCGTTTTATTTTACTAATTTCACGAACGGAAGAACTCACTCTTGGTGATAAAGGTTTCTTGATTCGTAATCAGGAATATAGGTCAAAAAAAGAGTTATCCTCAACTTTCGTTTTGATTCTTTCTACAATTCGATCTTCTATCACCAAAGAAAAGGCCATTATTATCTTATTTACTTTGATTCCGATAAACTAACTACTTTTTGCTACAAACACAAAAAAAATAATTGAACTTAGTGCTCTACTTGATTTTGCTTGACTTTTGATTCAAAGGAAAAAAGGCGTGGAGCTTAAATAACTCACTCAGAACGCTTTTTAAAAGATTACGTGGTACAATTAGGTCGAATAAACCCTTCTGGAATAAGTATTCAGCTGCTTGTGAACCTTCGGGTACTGTTTTATTCAATGTTTGTTCAATTACTCTTTTACCTGCAAATGCAATGTAGGCATTGGGTTCGGCAATAATGATATCCCCCAACATACCAAAACTAGCTGTCACTCCACCAGTTGTCGGAGATGTAAGGATTGATACATAAAATAATTTTTTATTTAATTGATAATCATATAAAGCAGACGATATTTTAGCCATTTGCATCAAGCTCAAACTTCCTTCCTGCATGCGCGCCCCCCCAGAAGCACACACTATAATAAGAGGTAAATTTTGATTGGCAGCGTGTTCAATCAAACGGGTGATTTTCTCTCCGACTACGGATCCCATACTACCCCCCATAAACTGAA